TGGTCACTATCTAATAGTAAGAAATGTCAACAAGGAAATCTTTTGTATAGACATTCGAACCACTGTTGGTCATATTTCTTTTTATCGAGAGATAGAAGAAGCGGTACAAGGGTTTTGCCGGGCTTGCTCATTATAGTACCTAAGCTAAAAAATTCTATGATACCCGCGATAATTCGATTCGGGTCTCCCCGTCTCAACTAGTATTCTAATTCGTTAATTTCTCCGCTAATCAAGATCGAGGAAAGGCAGTCTTCGAATCACTGACTCAAATCCATTGTCGAATCCTACTCAACTGAATAGCGAGGTACTTATGGCAGAACGGGCCGATCTAGTCTTTCACAATAAAGCGATAGATGGAACTGCCATGAAACGACTTATTAGCAGATTAATAGATCACTTTGGAATGGCATATACATCACATGTCCTGGATCAAGTAAAGACTCTGGGTTTCCAGCAAGCCACTACTACATCCATTTCATTAGGAATTGATGATCTTTTAACAATCCCTTCCAAGGGGTGGCTAGTACAAGATGCGGAACAACAAAGTTTAATTTTGGAAAAACACCATCATTATGGGAATGTACACGCGGTAGAAAAATTACGTCAATCCATTGAGATCTGGTATGCTACAAGTGAATATTTACGACAACAAATGAATCCTAATTTTAGGATGACTGATCCTTCTAACCCAGTCCATATAATGTCTTTTTCGGGAGCTAGAGGAAATGCATCTCAGGTCCATCAATTAGTAGGTATGAGAGGATTAATGTCGGATCCTCAAGGACAAATGATTGATTTACCCATTCAAAGCAATTTACGCGAAGGACTCTCTTTAACGGAATATATTATTTCCTGCTACGGAGCTCGCAAAGGAGTTGTGGATACTGCTGTACGAACATCAGATGCTGGATACCTCACGCGCAGACTTGTTGAAGTAGTTCAACACATTGTTGTACGTAGAACAGATTGTGGCACCATCCGAGGTATTTCTGTGAGTCTTCAAAATGGGATGATAACAGAAAGAATTTTTATCCAAACATTAATTGGTCGTGTATTAGCAGACAATATATATATGGGTTCACGATGCGTTGCCATTCGAAATCAAGATATTGGGATTGGACTTATCAATCGATTCATAACCTTTAGAGCACAATCAATATCTATTAGAACTCCCTTTACTTGCAGGAGTACATCTTGGATCTGCCGATTATGTTATGGCCGTAGCCCCACTCATGGCGACCTGGTCGAATTGGGAGAAGCAGTAGGTATTGTCGCGGGTCAATCTATTGGGGAACCCGGGACTCAACTAACATTAAGAACCTTTCATACCGGTGGAGTATTTACAGGCGGTACGGCGGAACATGTACGAGCTCCTGATAATGGAAAAATCAAATTCAATGAACATTTGGTTCATCCCACACGTACACGTCATGGCTATCCAGCTTTTCTATGTTATATAGACCTATATGTAATTATTGAGGGTCAAGATATTCTACATAATGTGAATATTCCACCAAAAAGTTTTATTTTAGTTAAAAATGATCAATATGTAGAATCAGAACAAGTCATTGCCGAGATTCGCGCCGAAGCATCCATCTTGAATTTTAAAGAAAGGGTCCGAAAACATATTTATTCTGACTCAGAGGGAGAAATGCACTGGAGTACCGCTGTGTACCATGCACCCGAATATACATATGGTAATGTTCATCTCTTACCAAAAACAAGCCATTTGTGGATATTATCAGGAGTTCCATACAGATCCAGTATAGTCCCTTTTTCGCTCCACAAGGATCAAGATCAAATAAATATTCATTCTCTTTCTGTCGAACGAAAATTTATTTCTAACCTTTCAGTGACTGATGATCAAGCGAGACATAAATTGTTTAGGTCGAATCCTTCTGGTAAAAAGGAGGGGGGGGTTCTTCATTATTCAGTACCTGATCGAATCATATGTAACGGTCATTGTAATTTTATATACCCTGCTATTCTTGACGAGAATTCTGATTTATTGGCAAAGAGACGAAGAAATAGATTCATCATTCCATTACAATCGAATCAAGAACAAGAAAAAGAACTAATACCCCGTTCAGGTATCTCGATTGAAATACCCATAAATGGTCTTTTCCGTATAAATAGTATTCTTGCTTATTTCGACGATTCTCGATATAGAAGAAAGAGTTCGGGAATTACTAAATATGGGACTATAGAGGCGGATTCAATCGTAAAAAAAGAGGATTTGATTGAGTATCGAAGAACAAAAGAATTTCGGCCAAAATACAAAATGAAAATAGATCGATTTTTTTTCATTCCCGAGGAAGTGCATATCTTACCCGGAGCTTCTTCCATAATGGTACGGAACAATAGTATCATTGGAGTAGATACGCGAATTACTTTCAATATAAGAAGCCGAGTAAGCGGATTGGTCCGAGTGGAGAAAAAAAAAAAAAAGATTGAACTAAAAATATTTTCGGGGGATATCTATTTTCCTGGAGAGATAGAT